TATTAATTAATTATAATAAACTACTTATATGCGTTACGTATAATGAAACCCGCTGTAAAAAAAATGAATATTTTGGGGAAACGCTGGTACAGAAAAGGGCACGTTTTTTTTAAGAAAAGGAATATTCTACTGAATCGTTGTACATTTCAATTTGAATTAGGGATTCCGCGGACAAATACAAGCGATCATTAACTCCATATATGTCTGATCATATATGTATTACAAATTCCAATAAAGAAGGAGGATTTCAAATAAAATGCGAGATCTAAAAACATATCTCTCCGTGGCGCCGGTAGTAAGTACTATATGGTTCGGGTTTTTAGCAGGTCTATTGATAGAGATCAATCGTTTATTTCCGGATGCGCTGATATTCCCCTTTTTTTCATTCTAGTTAGTAACATGGGAAGTGGTGAAGAAGATTAGGGATTTAATAAAATCTCTGTGACTAATCCCTCCCCTTCCCATCTTTTAATTTTAGAATTTTTAAAATTTGAATAAGTTCGAAAAGAGAAAGAATAAAAGTGGATTCAAATTCAGTGAAACTCGGAACTCGGGCCTCAGGCCCGAGGCTCGAATTAAAATAAAATTTTTCATTTAAATTATTTAAATGAAAATAATTAAAAAGAGAATGAGAACGGAAATGGAAATTGATGGATAGGTCAACAATATCATACAAAATACTTAAATGAAAGACGAAACGCTATATTGGGATTAGAAATGTAGTTAGAAATCATTGTATTACTTATTATTACTATCTTGATTGCAACGAAATTTTTCATAATTTTATTTCGAGTTAGCAACTTCTATTTTTTTTTTCGTTCCTTTTTTCTCTTTGGATCGCAAAATAGAATAGTTGAGTGAATCAAAAATACAAAGGGGGTTCATGGCCAAGGGGAAAGATGTTCGAGTAACAGTTATTTTGGAATGTACCAATTGTGCTGTTCGAAATGATGCTAATAAGGAATCAAAGAGGGTTGGTATTTCCAGATATATTACTCAAAAGAATCGACACAATACGCCTAGTCGATTGGAATTGAGAAAATTCTGTCCCTTTTGTTACAAATATACAATTCATGGGGAGATAAAGAAATAGATGGAACCGATTACACATATGTATTGTATGTCATCCTTCCAAGGAAGATGAAAAATGTCATATACCATATATTATATATAACATATATTTAAAGATAAACAAACCAAAAAGAAATCCCCGACAAAATTAGGATTTTCGGGATAAGGAATAAACAAATCATGGATAAATCCAAGCGACTCTATTTTAAATCCAAGCGATCTTTTCGTAGGCGTTTGCCCCCGGTTGGGTCGGGGGATCGAATTGATTATAGAAACATGAGTTTAATTAGTCGATTTATTAGTGAACAAGGAAAGATATTATCTAGACGGGTGAATAGATTAAACTTAAAACAACAACGATTAATTACTATTGCTATCAAGCAAGCTCGTATTTTATCTTTGTTACCCTTTCTTAATAATGAGAAACAATTTGAAAGAGGTGAGTCGGCTGCTAGAACTGCGGGTCTTAGAATCAAAAAGGGGGATAGGCTTACTCTTCACTTGAATCAAAATTCCAATACGAACTCAAAGGCGGATTGATGTTTTGTTCGAAAAATTCGCGAATTAAGATGTGAGTGTCGTGTCATAAGAAAAAAAGTATCGGGGAAAAAGAATAAATCTTTTTTTATTGAACGTCTTGTTTGTTCATTTTGACGACTTTATCATATTATTTGATTATATTTTATCATACTAATTTCTATTCTACCTTCCCGGAGTTAATTTTACAGCGCACTCCATTAAAATTTAAAACATTCCTATGGAGTCCTTCCAATCTACTTATTTTATAATCTCAGTGGAAATCATAGAAAGACAATTTCTATTTAATATAGCTATTTGCGCAAGTATTTTACGATTAAGAAGCAACTGCTTCTTGTACAGATTGTGTATGATAATATTATAACTATAGTATACTAAATTCCCTCGAATTGCTGCATTTATCCGAGTGATCCACAAACGGCGAAAATATCTCTTTTGCCTACCTCTATCCCGATAAGCCGAAAACAAAGCTCTTATTTTCTGTTGAGTAATAGTTCGAGTAAGTCTTGAATGAGCCCCTCGAAAGCTTGATGCAAATAAACGAATTTTTGTTCTACGTCTCCGAGCTATACATCCTCGTTTAATTCTGGTCATTGAATAAATGAAACTTTGATAAATAACTAATTGATTTCTTTTCTTTCAGTTATTCCCTTCCCCTTTACTAGTTTGTTAATAACAAAACGGATCCTTCCAATGTATAAAATAAAAACTCCAACGGCTTTTGCTACTATAACCTTCCCGCCCACGATTTTTTCTTTTTTTTTTATAGGCATTTTACCTCGAAATAAGAAATAATATTGATACTAGATATTAAAAAAAGCATATTAATATTAAATAAAAACAAAAAGTAGTAAATATAAAATAGAAATGAATAAAAAAAAAAATAGTGGGTTCCATCGTTTCTATGGTTACTTCTTAAACGGCGAGATCCCTTCTATACACCGGAGCCCCTTCTTTTCTTTCATTTAATCAATGCTATTGTTAACTTGTACAGTTCACACTTTTTGGCTCTACCCATGAATTATTCAGTAATCCGTCTTTCACAACGAGATCCACTTATACAGTAACGGTATTTAATTATGAAGATTAACTGTGTAGCTGACCCTCTTAGTCCGTTGTTGAAAGAGTAAGGGCGTAATCTTTCTTGCCTTTAAATGGGATTCCCCCCGCTTAATGGATAAACATTTGCTACCAATGGGAAATTCTTTCTCATCTTAAATTGAAAATGGAGACAATTGGATTTACACCACTAGAAACCATAAATTTTGATACACAATAGAAGGGTATGATAGATACTTTTTAGATAGTGAATGGGGTTCTTCCGTTTTATTTTATCTTATTTACTGTTACTGATCACTGATACTGGAAAAATGGGTTCTTTTCTTTTGCCCCAGTCCATGCTCTGAACGAGTCACACATACACCCTAGTACATGTTCCTCGTCGCTGAGGGCATCCCCCAAGGGCGGGGGATTTCGTAACATTTCTGATTGGCTTTCTCGTCTTTCTAATAAGTTGTTTAATAGTTGGCATGTTGACTCGTATACATAATGAGCTGGTTTAGATCGATCCTAACCGGCCGATTAGGAATTACTTCTATAGTAATAAATTAATTAATAGAATACTCTATCAAACCCAGTAAGAAGATAAAATTTCAAATGGCGTATTTGTATTTGCGCGAAATCCCTGTTATTTTTTATTCTACCCCTACATGATCAACAATTCCATGAGCTTGGGCTTCTGTTGCTGACATAAAAACATCTCTTTCCATGTCTTCGGATACAACCCATAGAGGTGTGCCTGTTCTTTGTACATAAACCCTTGTAATGGTTTCGCGCAGCTTCATCATTTCTTCCGCTTCCAGGATAAATTCTCCTGCGGGTGCCTCATAAAAAGAACTAGCAGGTTGATGGATCATTACCCTGATTATATAACCTAATAAATGGTTCTTCTATCTCGAAGAGAAATCAAAGAGAATAAATTAAATAACGAGTAATGATATGAAAACCAAAAGATAGAATTGAACAACCAACCGTACAGGCATCTCTTGCGCATTGCATACGGCTATACAATGGAATTTACTTTATAACCTCCATTCCATTGAAGAAGTATAAAATCAAATTCAAATATTCAAATATAGGGCCTATCAGACCCCGATCGGTAAATAATCCAATAACCATCCTTCATTTTATTTTGGAGTAGTTAAAACATACTATGATGGTTCCGTTGCTTTATATATTTATTTAGTCTGTTATTAAGCAATCCCAAAGTTTCTTTTTTTTGTATTCTTTCCTAAGATAAATATTGTTATTATCCCTCTGGTGTGAAAACAAAAAAGTTTGTGACGCTGCAATAGGCTTCCGATAAATCAGATAAAATCGGAAATGCCCTTTATCTCATACTATTCGTTCGATATATAATCTAATGATTGATTTTTGAAAAAAAAAAAAACAAAAATAAAAAAAAAAAAAAGGGTTTCTCATATCGAATTCAAAATGCCATGCTATTATTACTTAATAGTCATATTTCATATGGCGAAGGCATAGTCTTCTTTTTTCTCTCAAATACAAAACTCATTGGCGCCGAGCATGAGGGAATGCTAGACGTTTGGTAATTTCTCCTCCGACCAGAAGAAAAGATCCTATTGAAGCGGCCAATCCCATGCATATTGTCTGTACATCTGGTTGTACAAATTGCATAGTATCATAAATAGCTACTCCGGGTATTACCCACCCCCCGGGAGAGTTTATAAACAAATACAGATCTTTGCTATCATCCTCTAGACTGAGATATACCATAAGACCAATAATTTGATTCGAGAGATCGCTATCAACCTCTTGGCCTAAAAAAAGTAATCTTGCTCGATAAAGTCGGTTGATTAGGATATAATTGTATCCTTAGGAACCGTACGCGCACCTTTTGATGCATACGGTTTACCAAAAATCGCGCAAAAAAAAAGAATCAATGTGTAGATTGCAGCCCTCATTCTTTTTTATTTTCATAGGGGGCTCTTTCTAACTTCTAACAAAGGGCTTTTTTTCTTCCATTTTTCAAGAAGGATTTGTTTTGGCCTGTTTACTTTACCTATATATATAAATAAAATATATATATAAATAATTTACTAAACTTATCGAATGAACTTCTCATTGATGTATTGTTTCATCGAGATCGAATCCAAATAACGATGCCATTTTCTTGTTCCTGAATGGGCTTTTTCAATTTTTTTAGGTTTATGCTCTACTCCGAGTAAAGATAGGCCCGATTTTTATTTGCACATATAGGGCAAATGTCCCAATACCACGTCTTTTTGCTATGGCTTTTTTTATTTTTCAATTTCATTTATTTCATGTCTTCCACTAAATATTCAATGTATTCATTATATTACTCGATTGATTAAACAGTTTGAGATCGCTCCTGTTTATAAATAGAATATTATAAAAGTAGTAATCTTAGATGTATTACCAATTGGGTTTTTTCTAAACGGAGCCTGGATACTTCATTTTTTTGGTCCAGTCGAGCCAACCATAAATTATTCTAATTGATAATATTAATCTGATACCCCTACAAAAAATAAATAGGATTAAATTGTATTTCACGCTCCAAACTTTTGATAATTCAATCAATCTTTTTTGGGCGAAAGAGGGGATATCTCGATCAGGGGAGAGAATGGGGAAATTCCATGTGACCCAATATATCTGACAAGTCGCACTATATGTCAACCCACGATGCATCTTCCTCTCCAGGACTTCGAAAAGGTACTTTTGGAACACCAATAGGCATAAAATGAAAGAAAAAAATTAAGTACTATATCTTACTTTGATGTGGAAGCGTAACAACGGGTTTATTGTCTTAATAAGATTAGCCTTTATCATAGTTTATCCATAAATTGAATAAGTTCATAACAATAACATAAAAAAAGAAAACCGAATGATTATGACTAAAGGAAAATTTTTACGAAACGAATGGGTCTTTGGAATGATATGAACAAATGGGTATGTCTTCACTCAGAGAAAATTAAAGTGGGATCAATCCCCTCTACCATTGCGTATTGGTACTTATCGGGTATAGAATAGATCTGCTTATTTTTGTTCCTACAAATGGAATTCGTCTATTATTACTATCTATTATTATTACTAAAAGAATAGAACAAATATTAATTCTTTCCTCGAGAAAATCTACCGAAAGAGTGGGTCCGGAGCATAGTTTTTTTACTTTTTACAATGCAATAAAGTTACATAGTGTCTATTATTCGTTGATTAAAGGGGTATTTCCATGGGTTTGCCTTGGTATCGTGTTCATACCGTCGTATTGAATGATCCGGGTCGTTTGATTTCTGTTCATATAATGCATACAGCTCTAGTTGCTGGTTGGGCCGGTTCGATGGCTCTATACGAACTAGCGGTTTTTGATCCCTCTGACCCCGTTCTTGATCCAATGTGGAGACAGGGTATGTTTGTTATACCCTTCATGACTCGTTTAGGAATAACCAATTCATGGGGCGGTTGGAGTATCACAGGAGGTACTATAACGAATCCGGGTATTTGGAGTTACGAAGGTGTGGCCGGGGCACATATTGTGTTTTCCGGCTTATGCTTTTTGGCAGCTATTTGGCATTGGGTGTACTGGGATCTAGAAATATTTTCTGATGAACGTACAGGAAAACCTTCTTTAGATTTACCTAAGATTTTTGGAATTCATTTATTTCTTTCAGGGTTGGCTTGTTTTGGGTTTGGCGCATTTCATGTAACGGGGTTGTATGGTCCTGGAATATGGGTGTCCGATCCTTATGGACTAACCGGAAGGGTACAATCTGTAAATCCAGCGTGGGGTGTGGAAGGTTTTGATCCTTTTGTTCCGGGAGGAATAGCCTCTCATCATATTGCAGCAGGGACATTGGGCATATTAGCCGGCCTATTCCATCTTAGTGTCCGTCCGCCCCAACGTCTATACAAAGGATTACGCATGGGAAATATTGAAACCGTCCTTTCCAGCAGTATCGCTGCTGTCTTTTTTGCCGCTTTTGTTGTTGCTGGAACTATGTGGTATGGTTCAGCAACTACCCCGATTGAATTATTTGGTCCCACTCGTTATCAATGGGATCAGGGATACTTCCAGCAAGAAATATATCGAAGAGTTAGCGCTGGGATAGCCGAAAATCAAAGTTTATCAGAGGCTTGGTCTAAAATTCCTGAAAAATTGGCTTTTTATGATTACATCGGTAATAATCCGGCAAAGGGGGGATTATTCAGAGCGGGCTCAATGGACAACGGGGATGGAATAGCTGTTGGGTGGTTAGGACACCCTATCTTTAGAGATAAGGAAGGGCGTGAACTTTTTGTACGTCGTATGCCCACTTTTTTTGAAACATTTCCGGTTGTTTTGGTAGACGGAGACGGTATTGTTAGAGCCGATGTTCCGTTTCGAAGGGCAGAGTCGAAGTATAGTGTCGAACAAGTAGGTGTAACTGTGGAGTTCTATGGTGGCGAACTGAATGGAGTCAGTTATAGTGATCCTGCTACTGTGAAAAAATATGCTCGACGCGCTCAATTGGGCGAAATTTTTGAATTAGATCGTGCTACTTTGAAATCCGATGGTGTTTTTCGTAGCAGTCCAAGGGGTTGGTTTACTTTTGGCCATGCTTCATTTGCTCTGCTCTTCTTCTTCGGACATATTTGGCATGGCGCTAGAACCTTGTTCCGAGATGTTTTTGCCGGTATTGACCCAGATTTGGATGCTCAAGTAGAATTTGGAACATTCCAAAAACTTGGGGATCCTACTACAAGACGACAAGTAGTCTGATACAAGATTGATTTCTTACTTTTATTTTTGTGATTTAATAACATAGACAGGGAGCCGGATAAATCTTGATTTGAATCGCTGCCTTTGCCCTTTCCTTGACTCTTTCTCTTTAGTTATCCGGGAGACGACCCAAAATAAACAGGCATGGAAGCTATAATTGTAAACCACAATCGAATCTATGGAAGCATTGGTTTATACATTCCTCTTAGTCTCGACTCTGGGAATAATATTTTTCGCCATCTTTTTTCGGGAACCACCTAAAGTTCCAACTAAAAAGATGAAATGATTTTTTATTATCTCGATTGAAGTAATGAGCCTCCCAATATTGGGAGGCTCATTACTTCAACTAGTCTCCGTGTTCCTCGAATGGATCTCTTAGTTGTTGAGAGGGTTGCCCAAAAGCAGTATATAAGGCGTACCCAGTAAAACTTACAAGTAAACCAGATATAGAGATGGCAACTAAGGTTGCTGTTTCCATTATTATATAATTTTAAGACCACAATGGATCTATGCTAAGATCATTTATTTACAATATAATGGTATACAAAGTCAACGGCTCTCACTGAATACAAAATAGGATTTATGGCTACACAAACCGTTGAGAATAGTTCTAGATCTGGTCCAAGACGAACCATTGTAGGGGATTTATTGAAACCACTGAATTCGGAATATGGTAAAGTAGCTCCAGGTTGGGGAACTACTCCTTTGATGGGTATTGCAATGGCTCTATTTGCGATATTCCTATCTATTATTTTGGAGATTTATAATTCTTCCATTTTACTGGATGGAATTTCAATGAATTAGATTCACAAGAACTACTAAATCGCTTTTCACTACAAAGTGAATCATTTAGGTCGTTTTTAGCCCATTCTATTTTTGGGTAGTTCGACCGTGGAATTTCTTTGTTTCTGTATTTCCGGAATATGAGTGTGTGACTTGTTATAATTGATCCTATGGATACTACAGAGAGTGGTTCTGTCATCTTGATACAGATGGTTTTACCTCGTCGGATATTCATTCTAGTATCCGGAACGCGCGGAATATAGGAAATAGATTACAAACTATTCTAACTATGATTCATATTTTATATTAAGACCTCGCGGGCCGGACTCCAAAAAAAAGAGTTAACCCCCAAATAGTTAAAAAAGGGGGTTAGAAGTGATAAATCGACAGATTTTTATTCTTTTTCCCGTTTATGCTTATTTTAATTAAGGGACAAACCTTTCTTTAAATTTTTATTCAGTATATCTATTCATTGAATAAGTGATGATCCAACGATTCTTACTCAGGGAATTTTTGGACTTAGTTTGAAGGTTTTCTTGAATCATCGTGGTTGTAGTATGAATCTGAGGTTTTAATCGATTCATAGGGTCTTAACAAGAGAATTCCTATCAATAATAAAGAAAACAGAAGTAAAACCGCGTTACACACAAATAAGAATAACAAATAAAAGAAAAAAAAAAAATAGGTAAATAGAGGATTCAAGAGGCCTGTAACAATCAACATAAAGACGAATGAGCCAACTTGATATTTTTTAGCATTATAATCACAAAGAAGAGCTTTCAGATTTTTATTCTTTCGTATCTTTAGAGAAAAAGAAAGAGTGAATCATAGGAGGAAAGATAAATAAGTTTCAAACTTTTTATTACACATATCCATTCTAGCCAGTATTTGGGTGGTTTTTGTTTGAGCCGTACGAAATGAAATTCTCATATACGGTTCTCAGAGGGGGAGTTCCCTGGATTTACCTATCTCAATAAAGTATATGATTGGTTCGAAGAACGTCTTGAGATTCAGGCGATTGCAGATGATATAACTAGTAAATATGTCCCTCCCCATGTGAACATATTTTATTGTTTAGGCGGAATTACACTTACTTGTTTTTTAGTACAAGTAGCTACGGGATTTGCTATGACTTTTTACTATCGCCCAACGGTTACTGAGGCTTTTGCTTCCGTTCAATATATAATGACTGAAGCTAACTTTGGTTGGTTAATCCGATCAGTTCATCGATGGTCCGCAAGTATGATGGTGCTAATGATGATCCTGCACGTATTTCGTGTGTATCTCACCGGTGGCTTTAAAAAACCTCGTGAATTGACTTGGGTTACAGGTGTAGTTTTAGCTGTATTGACCGCATCTTTTGGCGTGACTGGTTATTCCTTACCCCGGGACCAAATTGGTTATTGGGCAGTCAAAATTGTAACAGGCGTACCGGAAGCTATTCCTGTAATAGGATCGCCTTTGGTAGAGTTATTGCGCGGAAGTGCTAGTGTAGGCCAATCCACCCTGACTCGTTTTTATAGTTTACACACTTTTGTATTACCTCTACTTACTGCCGTATTTATGTTAATGCACTTCCCAATGATACGTAAGCAAGGCATCTCTGGTCCTTTATAGAGAAGAAATAGTATTATAGATCATAGATATTTGTAATCAGTCATTTATCACTTCACTCAGGGTAGGAACAATAGGATTTCATTGCTATAAATATGGATTATTGAAAAGAATAAAACATGTATTTGGATCTTTTCCTTCAACCCCGCAAAATTGTATTATTTATTTGACACTAATGGTTGAAGTGAATTTTCTGAA